AATTGTGCTACAGATTCAAACCTTATATCTTAATTAAATTATCTGAATTCAATCCAATAGATTTATAAAGTTTTTTTTGTAAACCAATTGCGAAATGTTTTTCTAGAATGCCCAATATCTGTTTTACATCTTCTAGGCGAAAATCTTCAATTTTCATAAGATCTTCTTGACTGTTATTCAAAAGGTCCAATAATGTATATATATTGGACCTTTTGAGGCAATTATAAACCCTCGGAGACAATTCGGATTGATCAATAAAAATCGATTTCAATGCTATTTTTTTCTTGTTTTTTCTGACTTTATCCAATTTATCGTGAAAAGTAAAAGGGGATAAAGGCGCCGTGTGTTGATTGTCCTCTAAGGGTAAATTTTCTTCTTCCTTATATAAAAAGGGAATAAATAAATCAATCAAATTCCGGGAGGCTTCATGAAGTGCTTCTTTCGGAGTTAAACTCCCATTTGTCCATATTTCGAGAAATAGTATCTCTTGTTTTTCATTCCCATTTCCATAGGAATGAATACTATGATTCACATTTCGAATGGGCATGAATACAGCATCTATAGGATAACTTCCACCTTGAACGTTATGTGGCATTTTTATAAGATATCCGCGATTTCTCTCGATTTCTAATCCAATACACAAATTAATTGGTTCTGTCAAGCTGGCTATATGTTGTGTATTGTCAACGATTTCTACATAAGGCGGTAAGATGATATCTTGAGCAGTTACATATCCAGGACCCCTGACACAAATAGACGCGTCACAAGTTCTATATAGATTACTTCTCAATATAATTTCTTTCAAATTCATTATAATTTCGTGAACCGATTCTTGAATACCCGTTATAGTAGAATATTCGTGTGGGGCGTTCTCAGATTTTACACGTGTGATACATGTTCCTTCGATTTCTCCAAGCAAAGCTCTTCGCATCGCAATGCCTATTGTGTCGGCCTGTCCTTTCATAAGTGGAGACAGAATAAAGCGCCCATAATAAAGACGTTTACTGTCTGTTCTTGATTCAACACACTTCCACTGTAGTGTCCGAGTAGATACTGTTACTTTCTCTCGAACCATAGTAAAAATATTTGATTTGATTGAATTATTTATTTCTCTTGTTTCTCTTGAAATCTCTTTGCTGTTCATTTCTACACACGTCTTTTTTTCGGAGGTCTGCAACCATTATGTGGCATAGGGGTTACATCTCGTACAAAAGTTAATCGTATACCACTTCTACGAATAGCTCGTAATGCGGCGTCTCTTCCGAGACCGGGACCCTTTATCATGACTCCTGCTCGTTGCATACCTTGATCGACTACTGTACGAATAGCATTTGCTGCCGCAGTTTGCGCGGCAAAGGGTGTCCCCCTTCTTGTACCCTTGAATCCGCAAGTACCGGCCGAGGACCAGGAAACCACCCGACCCCGTACATCTGTAACCGTGACAATGGTATTATGGAAACTTGCTTGAACATGAATAACTCCCTTTGGTATTCTACGTGCACTTTTACGTGAACCAATACGTACATTTCTACGTAAACCGGTTTTCGGTATAGCTTTTGCCATATTGTATCATCTCATAAATATGAGTCAGAAATATATGGATATATCCATTTCATGTCAAAACAGATTCTTTATTTGTATGCTGGGCCTTTTAGTGAGCCCGATTATCCTTGTCTTTGTTTATGTCTCGGGTTGGAACAAATTACTCTAATGCGCCCCCGTCTACGGATTAGTCGACATTTTTCACAAATTTTACGGACGGAAGCTCTTATTTTCATATTTGTCATTCCTTATCTTAATTCTGAATCTACTTCTTGGTAGAAAATTATTGGTAGAAAATAAGTTTCTTGAAATTTTTGATCTCGAATCATATTGAATAAAAACTACCTAATCTTTTGAATCCTTGTTTCGGAGTCGATAAATTATACGTCCTCTGGTTGAATCATAACGACTTACTTCAATTTTGACTTTATCTCCTGGGAGTATCCGTATAAAACTACGTCGGATCTTTCCTGAAACATAACCTAGAATCAGATCTTCATTATCTAGCCGAACCCGGAACATGCCATTTGGAAGCGATTCAGTAATTAAACCTTCATAAATCCATTTTTGCTCTTTCATTCCAGGTAAAGCCCCCTTGAAGTATCAACTAATGGAGGAGAAAGGATATTAGACAACTCACCCCCTTTCTTTTTTTTTTTACAAATAGGAAGAGGTTTCGGATCCCATTTGGATATTAAAAGGATTACCATATATAACACAAAATTTCCCCGCCGATTCCTTCTAGTCGAGCCTCCCGGTCTGTCATTATACCTCGAGAAGTAGAAAGAATTACAATCCCCATCCCACCTAAAATTCTAGGAATTCGTTGGGAGTTAGAATAGATTCGTAAACCGGGTCGACTGATCCGTTTTAAATTTAAAAAATTTCTATAGGTTCTTTTCCTATTCCTTCTATGTCGCAGGGTTAAAACCAAAAAATTTTGGTTTTTTTCTCGATGTTTTCTGACGTTTTCGAGAAATCCTTCTCGGAAAAGGATTTTAACAATATTTTCGGTAATATTAGTAGATGCTATGCGAACAACTCTTTTTCGATCCATATCAGCATTTCGTATAGAGCTTATTATCTCAGCAATAGTGTCTCTGCCCATGATGAACTAAAAATTTGGGTGCCTCAATGGATATAATTAACATGTTTTTTCTTTTTTTTTATGAATATGAATTTTTCAAGGTATATGTGTGAGACACAATCTATGAATTAATCTAGTTCTTAATCTATTTGCTTTCAAATAAATACTCTAAAGAATATTAGGATCTCATTTTATAATACCTCGGGAGCTAATGAAACTATTTTAGTAAAATTTAATTGTCTCAATTCGCGGGGGATTGCGCCAAAAATTCGAGTTCCCTTTGGATTTCCTTCTTGATCAATCACAACTGCAGCATTGTCATCATATCGTATTATCATACCGCTGTCACGTTTAAGTTCTTTACAGGTACGAACAATTACAGCTCTGACTACTTCTGATTTTTCTAGGGGCATATTTGGTACTGCTTCTTTGATCACAGCAACAATAACGTCACCAATATGAGCATATCGACGATTACTAGCTCCTATAATTCGAATACACATCAATTTTCGAGCCCCGCTGTTATCCGCTACATTTAAATGCGTCTGGGGTTGAATCATATGAATTTTTAAGTCTATTCTTCCAATGCAAAGGATTAAGAAAATAAAAGAAATACTGTTTGTTCAAAAAAAGAAACCTGCGGTTTTCTTTCATTCCCAAGACTCATTTTTGTTGGTTCTACGTTTTTATCTCGAAATAATAAATTGAGTTCGTATAGGCATTTTTGATGCTGCTATTAAAATAGCCCTTCTAGCTATATTTTCGGTTACTCCACCCATTTCATATAGTATTCGCCCCGGTTTAACAACAGCTATCCAATATTCAGGGGATCCTTTCCCCGAACCCATACGTGTTTCGGCGGGTCTTACTGTAACCGGTTTGTCTGGAAATATACGGACCCATATTTTTCCACCACGGCGCGCATTTCGCGTCATTGCCCGCCGACCTGCTTCGATTTGTCTAGATGTGATCCAAGCAGGTTCAAGTGCCTGAAGAGCATATTTACCGAAGCAAATATGATTACCTCGATAAGATATTCCCTTCATTCTTCCTCTATGTTGTTTACGGAATCTAGTTCTTTTTGGGTTATAGTTGATGGTTGTTTCGGAATTCCATCTCTACTACAGAACTGGACGTGAGGGTTTCTTCTCATCCGGCTCCTCGCGAATAAAAGGATTAAAAATGGAATTTCAATTGATTTGAATTGAATAGATATTAGAACATTTTTTGAATAGATATTAGAACATTTTTATAAAAATTGTTTATAAAAAAATGTTCTTTTCTTTTGTCCTTTATTTAAGTTTACCAATTCAAAAAAAGAAAGTTTTCGCGGGCGAATATTTACTCTTGCAATCCCTATTTCAGTGCTAGCGCTTGTTCGTCACTTCTCCGAGTAGAGGAATTGATTTCCGGTTCATTTCGCCATCCCAACTAGTGAATCATTAAGATTGGTTTGTTCAATAAAATCTTTTGCATTCATAGATTCCTTCGTTCCCGCCACTTCATACTAAATGGTTAGGTCAGAATTTTACAACGAAGCTCATTTCTTGAGTCAACCTTCTTAGTCTTTATTGGCTCGGAGCTCTTGAATTTTTTCTTCTATAAGAAGAATTCATTTAATATTTTATTATGGATGAATCAACTCAATTAGTATTGATGCTTTATTACACTGTCTTTTATGAGATGACCCATAAACCTTACATAGTGGAATTCTATATCATTGATATTATTTTCCTTTCTTTCTCTCATCCTTCCATTTATCCACACCTTTTTTCTGTATTTGGCTTTAAACTTAGAATTTTGAATTCTAAAAAAATTCAGTTGCTGCAAAGATATGACCAATTTAGCATATTTTGACTGATCCTTTAGATCCAGATAATATGAAGTGATGGGTTGGTTTTCATACTACCGGGCTAGTCTTTTTTTAATCCTAACCCTAAAAAACCAACGAGTCGCACACTAAGCATAGCAATTATATCAAAACAAAAGGTTAGTTGAATTTTTATTCAACCGTATAGAATTATGAATTAGTTTGATTGGACAGAATTTTGCCTTTTTGTTCTATCAACGGCTAGAAGGAAAAAACAATCAAAGTTTTTTTATTCCTCTTCCTTGTCTATACTATAAAAATCCAAATTTTAATGCCTAATACCCCATATATAGTCCGAACTGTATAGGAACAATAATCAATTTTAGCTCGAATGGTTTGTAGGGGAACCCTACCCTCTCTGATCCATTCGACACGTGCAATTTCTTTTCCGTCGATACGCCCTGCAATTTGTACTTGAATTCCTTTTGTATCTGCTTGTTCAGTTAATTCAATGGCCTTTTTCATTGCTTTTCGAAAAGAAACTCTATTTTTTAATTGTCC